CATAGATCTATTAAATCTAGATAAGAAAAAAAAAGACAAGATAATTTCTAATATAATATTTTCTAATATATAATTTCTTAAAACAAAAGGGAAAAAGAGAAAATAATTTCTAATATACTCCAGTTGCAATCGCTGTTTTCTTGATCTATCCAATTGGTCAAGGAAGCTTTTCGGATGAGACATTCATAAACTGCTCTACCATAATTCTTAGCAGATAATCCCAATTTAGTTTTAATAGTACATTATATGAATATATAATAACAAATTACTAAAAAGATTAATACAAAAAAGAAAATATACGAAGAAATTCGTCCACCCCCCACATATTTGATAGCCTCTCCCATAAAAAAACTTGAAATACCAACTCCATTTGGAATTCCATCAATTACTTGTCTATCAAAAAAATAATTTAATTTAGCTAACTTTCTTACATTCGCAATTAAAGAGACTTCAAAAAAAGAATCTATATAACCACGATTATATGACCAATCATATATGACATTGATTATTTTATCAGCAATAATTTTTTTAGGAACACTTTTTTCAAAAAAATTAAATAAGTTCAAATTTTGTAAAGAAGAAAAAACGGGTTTATAGAAAAAAGACGCGATAAATATTCCCAAAAAAGCGATACTTACCGAAAAAGTTGCATTTGTAAAAAATTCATACCAATCCACAGAATTCTTTGAATTTTGATGTAAAAGGTCTATAGAAGGAATTAACAATTTGGATAATATATCCAAATTTACTCCTTCTTCTTGGCTGAAAGAAATTCCAATAGCCCCAACGAATAAAGTAAATAATACTAATACAAGCATAGAAAATAGCATAGTATTGTCTGATTCATGAGGATAAAAACAAGGAATGTTTTTTGTACCAAAATGGGTACTATCGATAAAAAGACCTGTTATGCTTTTTACATTTCGATTAATTCGATGTGAATATGTCGTCTTCCGAAAAAAAGAAGTCCTTTCATTATTATTCATTGTTAATAAAGCTAATAAATGCATTTTCTTTTTTAATTTTTGTTTTCCTTCTTTGCCCCATAAAGATATTGAATAGAATGAACTATTTTTCTTTCCATTGAAATTTTGAAAATGAACGTTTAAATATCCTTCAAAAACAAGTAAATAGATTCGAAACATATAAAATGCAGTTAATCCTGCTGTGGAACAAGCTATTATTGCGAAAATTGGTGAATACAACCAACTATCATTAAGAATCTCATCCTTGGACCAAAAACAGGCAAAAGGTGGAATACCACAAAGAGAAAGTGTACCTATTAAAAAAGCTGTTTTTGTAATTGGCGCATGTTTTGTTAAACCGCCCATAAGAACCATATTTTGACTTTTATCTGGAGAATATCCAACAATTGCTTCCATTGAATGAATAATGGATCCAGATCCTAAAAACAACAATGCTTTTGAATAAGCATGAGTAATCAAATGAAATAAAGCGGCTCGATAAGAGCCCATACCTAAAGCTAACATCATATAACCCAATTGAGACATTGTAGAATAGGCCAAATTTTTCTTAATATCTTTTTGAGCAATAGCTAAAGTAGCTCCTAATACTACTGTTATTATACCTATCAAAGCTATTCCATTCATTATGGAGGGTATAACTATGAAAAGAGGAAGAAGTCGAGCTACAAGAAAAATTCCAGCTGCTACCATAGTAGCTGCATGTATAAGAGCAGAAATAGGAGTAGGGCCTTCCATAGCATCCGGTAACCATACATGAAGAGGGAATTGGGCAGATTTCGCAACTGAGCCACAAAATAACAAGAGGGCGCACAAAGTAACAAAAAAAATATTAACCTCATTCTTATCAATCAAGTTATTGAATATTTGAAATAAATCCCGAAATTCCAAACTACCCGTTATCCAATAAAGACCTAAAATTCCTAATAATAAACCAAAATCCCCTACACGATTAGTTACAAACGCTTTTTGACAAGCATTTGCCGCAATAGGACGTGTGAACCAAAAACCTATTAATAGATAAGAACACATTCCAACCAATTCCCAAAAAATATAAACTTGTATCAAATTTGAACTAGTAACTAATCCTAACATTGAAGTATTAAAAAAACTCAAATAAGTAAAAAATCTCAAATATCCTTGATCATGAGACATATAATTATCACTATAAATAAGAACCAGAATACCAACAGTAGTGATTAATATTGACATAATAGAAGTAAGTGAATCGATCAAGTAGCCAAACTCTAAAGAAAGATCATTATTTATAGTCCAAGACCATACATATTGATAGATAGAACTGTTCTTGATTTGATGAATAGACAGATCTATCGAAAAAATCATAACTATCATTAACAAGAAAATACTAGGAAAAGCCCACATACGGCGAAGATTTTTTGTTGCCGTGGGGAAAAGTAGAAGTCCTACCCCTATTAACATAGGAACTAGAAGTGGGATGAAAGGTATGATCCATGAAGATTGATGTGTATATTCCATACAAAAAAAAAAATAAAGAATAAAAAGGATTTTGATTCTTAATGAATTTTGTTTCTTATTCGTTTGTTTTATCTCTTTTGTAAAGGGTTCGGTTAATAAAAAACGTGGATATATAAATAGAATTTGATATTCTTAATTATTCTGAATCTTTGCACAATACTTCCAATATTGCAAAGTACAAAGTAAAAATGGGCCAATAACGAAATTGAATTCCTAGTGAAAAAAATAAAAATTATTATTTTTAATAATTTAGTAATAATAATTAAAAATTACTATTTAGAATTACTACGTTAGTAAAAATGAAAAATTTTATTATTTATTAATAAATAATAAAATAAATAATAATAAATACGAAATTTGTAAAATAAAAATTTTTATCTATAGAGTGAGGATAAATAATTACACCAAAACTAAGAACATTCGTTTATTTTGATATAAATCAGAAAAAACAATTCATATGACATGACCCCCCAAAATAATACTTTTTTTATTATTCAGAAACATTAGATTAGTTCAAAAATGAACTAATTGATTATTTTACATTACAATAAAAAAAGATCTCTATGTTTGGAAAAGGTTTCTCATATTCAATGTTTTACTTTAGATAGAAAACAAACATAAAAAAGAGGGAATTCAGATAGATAAGACATATGGCTAATTAATTAATTAAAGAAAAATTCGTTTTCATTTACAGAATAAATGTCTTTCACATCGAACTATAGCAATGAAAAAATGATCTTAGTTGAATGGCAGTTCCAAAAAAGCGCACTTCTATATCAAAAAAAAAAATTCGCAAGACTTTTTGGAAAAAAAAGGGATATCGGACAGCATTGAAAGCCTTTTCATTAGCTCGATCTATTTTTACAGGGAACTCCAAAAGTTTTTTTTGTAACAAAAACAAATAATATAATAATGTTGGAATAATCTGAATTAGCTCGATTCAAAGAGTATTCTTTAATACTAATATGGAATATATATTTAGAATATATTATATATAATATATTCTAAATATATAATCTTTCTAATTTTTTGAATGGAGTGCTAAATTTTAGATATATAAATTAACTATTTTTCTTTCATTGAAAAAATGGAAATGCGTTTCTTTAGAGTCAGAAAATGAAATAACTAAAAAATGAGTCATAAACAACTACAAAAAATGTTCTTTTCCATTCCTGGATTGAAGTCAGAACTAGATAGTTCCGGTTTCAACGTTGCTGTTTTTGAATTACAAAAAGTGTAAACTACGAAAAACAAACCCATTCCCCGCTGTTAGATTAGAAAACTCACACTCGAAATGAAAAAAGAACAAGAATACAAATTCGTATTGAAATAGAAATGCTCTCTTTTTTTATTTTAAGATTTTTTTAGATTAATTTATATTAATATAAAATTATAATAATCAATTACTATACTTAACTTATCGTTAATATAAAATTATTATATTGTACTAAATAAATATTGCACTTTAATTGACTCTTTCAATCTCGACGATTGACTAATGAATAGGTTATTATGATTTCGAGTAAGCCGCTATGGTGAAATTGGTAGACACGCTGCTCTTAGGAAGCAGTGCTAGAGCATCTCGGTTCGAGTCCGAGTGGCGGCATGACATCCCATCCTATATTTTAAAAGAATAAGTCCTATAATGAATTCAATTCAGGATTTCTATTTATTCATACCTTTTTTATTTTCATTATAGATATTTATTTATATTATATATATGATATTTTCAACTTTAGAGCATATATTAACTCATATATCGTTTTCGGTCATATCAATTGTGATTTCAATTCATTTGATAACCTTATTAGTCAATGAAATCGTAGGATTATATGATTTGTCCAAAAAAGCCATCATAATAACTTTTTTATGTGTAACAGGATTGTTAATTACTCGTTGGTTTTTTTCGGGCCATTTACCATTTAGTGATTTATATGAATCTTTAATCTTTCTTTCATGGGGTTTTTCCATTTTTCATATGGTTCCTTTTTTTAAAAAGGATAAAAACCATTTAAGTACAATAATTGCACCAAGTGTTATTTTTACCCAAGGCTTTGCTACTTCGGGTCTTTTAACCAAAATGCATCAATCCGTAATATTAGTACCCGCTCTACAATCCCATTGGCTAATGATGCACGTAAGTATGATGATATTGGGCTATGCCGCTCTTTTATGTGGATCGTTATTATCAGTGGCTATTTTAGTCATTACGTTTCAAGAAGTCATCCAAATTCTTGGTAAAAGCAAGAATTTGGATTCTTTAAATGAATCATTTGATTTTGCTGAAATCAAATACATGAATATGAATGAAAGAAACAATGTTTTACGAAAAACCTCTTTTTCTTCTTCTAGAAATTATTACAGATCTCAATTTATTCAACAATTGGATTGTTGGGGTTATCGTATTATTAGTCTAGGTTTTCTCTTTTTAACGATAGGTATTCTTTCTGGAGCAGTATGGGCTAACGAAGCATGGGGATCATATTGGAATTGGGATCCAAAGGAAACTTGGGCCTTTATTACTTGGACCATATTCGCGATTTATTTACATACTAGAAAAAATAAAAAATGGGAAGGTGTAAATTCTTCTATAGTGGCCTCTATAGGATTTCTTATAATTTGGATATGTTATTTGGGGATCAATCTATTAGGAATAGGACTACATAGTTATGGTTCATTTACATCTAATTGATCTAATTGAATTAAAATGAGTAAAGAACCCGAGAAATAAAGATATAGAAAGCATATATATATCTATATATATATTATATAATTCCTATAAATTAAACTTTTCATACATAAATCATCGAGAACCCTTTAAATCAAGTAATGTAATGATTCAAGGGGTTCTCACAAACAACAAACATATTCGATTACAATTCGAATTATTTTTTTAAGTGAATCTAACGGAAAAATCTTTTGTTCATTGTACAACGGGTTTCTTTCTCTTTTTGATTTATTGGTTTTGTTCATTTATTCACGAAAACTGTCTATCAAAAATTAGATAGAATAGCTTCAACCTTGTCAACCGAGAATGAGAAAATGAAATCCGGATAAAGACCAATACCTATTACAGGTATAAGGATAGAAATCGAAATAAATAATTCTCTCGGCCCAGAATCAAAAAAATAAGAGTTTGGTGTATTAAAAAACTTATATCCATAGAACATCTGCCGTAAGAGAGATAATAAATAAATAGGAGTTAATATCATTCCAATTGCTGTTACAAAAGTAATTAGTATTTTAATCATTAAAAGATATTTTTGACTAGTAATTATTCCAAAAAAAACTATCAATTCTGCAATAAAACCGCTCATGCCTGGCAATGCAAGAGAAGCCATCGATAAGATAGTAAAAGTCGTGAATATTTTTGGCATTGGGATAGCCATTCCGCCCATTTCGTCAAGATAAAGAAGACGTAGTCTATCATAACTAGTTCCTGCCAAGAAAAAAAGCGCAGCGCCAATAAATCCATGAGATATGATTTGTAAAATGGCTCCGTTGAGTCCAGTATCGCTTATAGAACCAATTCCTAGAATTAGGAAACCCATATGAGATACCGAGGAATAAGCTATTCTTTTTTTTAAATTACGTTGACCAAGAGATGTTGAAGCGGCATAGATTATTTGAATAGAACCTAATATCATTAACCAGGGGCAAAATATAGAATGAGCGTGGGAAAGAAATTCCATATTAATTCGAACCAACCCATATGCTCCCATTTTTAATAAGATTCCGGCTAAAAGCATACAAGTGCTGTAATGTGCCTCTCCGTGGGTATCTGGTAACCATGTATGTAAGGGTATAATCGGCGATTTGACAGCAAAAGCAATAAGAAATCCCATATAGAATATTATTTCTAGCGCCACAGGATACGATTGATTAGTTAATGTTTCAAAATTTAATGTTGGTTCATTAGAACCATATAAACCGATACCCAGAACTCCCATTAATAAAAAAACAGAACTTCCCGCAGTGTACAAAATAAACTTTGTAGCTGAATACAAACGTTTCTTCCCCCCCCACATGGATAAAAGTAGATAAACGGGAATTAATTCCAATTCCCACATTATGAAAAAAAGTAAAATATCTCGAGAAGAAAATGGTCCTATTTGACCGCTATACATTGCTAACATCAGGAAATGGAATAATTTGTATTCTCGAGTAACCGGCTGAGCCGCTAAAGTGGCTAAAGTGGTGATAAATCCTGTCAGTAAAATAGGTCCTATAGAAAGTCCATCTATTCCTAATCTCCAATAAAAATCAAAAAAATTGATCCATTTATAATTCTCCGTCAGTTGCATTAGTGGATCATCCAACTGGAAATGATAACAAAATACATAGGTTGTTAGAAGGAGATCGATTAAGCATATACAAATGCTATACCACCTAATTACCTTATTTCCCCTATGAGGAAATAAGAAAATTAAGGAACCTGCGGCTATTGGCAAAACGACAACTATTGTTAACCAAGGAAAATAATTCGTGATAAAAATAAGATACACTTGGGCCAGAAAAGCCCGCGCTCAAAATAGAAAAAACCTTTTTTTCTATTTTGAGCGCGGGTTTTTGCCAGTAAAAAAACGTATTCGTGTGGTGTTTTTTGAAACGTATCAATAAGCTAGACCCATACTTCGAGTTGTTTCATGCCATAAATAAACTCGAACACTTAAGAAATCCGTCGGACAGGCGGACTCACACCTCTTACAACCAACACAGTCCTCTGTTCTTGGGGCAGAAGCTATTTGCTTAGCTTTACATCCGTCCCAAGGTATCATTTCTAATACATCTGTGGGACAGGCTCGGACACATTGAGTACATCCTATACATGTATCATAAATCTTTACTGAATGTGACATTGTATCTATACTAATTTTTGAACATTAAAAATGAAAATTATCGATCTAGTAAACTCGTAACTGAATCATATATTTATACACCAGATGAATCAATGATTTGTCAGAATTTTGCTAATCAAAATAGACGTCTAAATAAATTTATAAGAAGGAAGAGAAGAGGACAGGACCAGGATACTTTGATTTCTTATGATTCCGCAAACACAAACATGATCATAAGTAGTGTAGCAGACATGCTAATTTGAATTGATAAATATTACACTATTCTCAATTCTACTTTTTATGATTAATTATGATTAATACTATTTATTCAACAAATTTGATTGATTGATACGGGTTGATTTTCTGTTACGAGAAATTGAGGAAACAATAGCCGGTCCGATAGCTGCTTCAGCGGCTGCAATAGCTATAACAAAAATGGAAAAAATATTTCCTTTTAATTGGCGATTATCAAAAAAATCAGAAAAAGTTACGAGATTCATATTAACTGCATTCAGTATAAGTTCAAGACACATAAGGGCTCTAACCATATTTCGACTTGTGATCAATCCATAGATACCAATAGAAAATAAATAGGCACTCAAAACAAGTACATGTTCGAGCATCATTGACCAACTCCTTATCAATTTAGATTCATTTCAATATGAACAACAATTCTACAGATTCGATTGACTAAAGAATAGAACAAGTCTGGAACAAAAGAATATCGGTAATAAAAAAATGAGTTTCTACATAAAAACTCTTTCACTTTACATAAAATTCGACAGAAATCAATGTGCGAAAATTCAAGAAAATGGAATCTGTATTTATATTGTTAGTTCTGTAAAGATTTCTCACTGGCGAGCTACGACAATTGCACCTATTAAAGCCACTAAAAGAATTATTGAAATGAGTTCAAATGGAAGAAAAAAATCTGTTGATAAATGAATTCCAATTTGTTGACTAGTACTTATCAAATCTTGCTCAATAATCTGATTTGGTCTTGTAGTCCAAATAATTCCATACCATGATGTATCTGGAATAGTAGTTATTAGTGAAACAAAAATACTTGTACAAACCATCAAAGTAATTCCATCCCCAACGGTCCAAAGACGAAAATCTTGGTAATATTCTGAACTATTCATGAACATCACAGCAAATATGATTAAAACGTTTATAGCTCCCACGTAAATAAGTAGTTGTGATGCAGCTACAAAATGGGAGTTTGATAAAATATAGAATAAAGATATACAAACAAGAACCAGTCCCAACGAAAACGCAGAAAAAATGGTGTTGGTAAGTAATACTACTCCTAGACTTCCTAATACAAGACCCGACCCCAGAAAGACTAAAAGAAAATCATGTAGCGTTTCAGGCAAATCCATTATATGTAAAAAAAAGACAAAGAAATCGAAATTTCATGACCTTATTGATATGACCAGGAAAAAAAGTTTATATACTTAAATTTCTTTTCGCATTGAATAAAAAAAATCCTAAGGAGTTTGAATTGATATAGGTACAGTTATATGATCAATGTCATTCGAGTCTTTATATGAAAGAGTAGTTTGAAACTATACTAAAACTAAAGTATATATAATAATTATAGATAATTAGATAATATATTTATCTATTTAATAATATATCTATTTAATAATAGATTTCTATAATATAGGATATTTTAAATCAAATATCTAATAGAATTTTTATTCATTTGTTTTATAATATAATATTTTTAAATTTTTTTGGATAATATTATCCAAATTTAATTATATATATTCTATATATTTATTCTATTTATATTATTATTATATATTATTTATTATATAGAATATGATTTTTTTCTTTTTTATAAGTTTATAAGAATTGTATTTAATTATAAATTATAAAAAATTTTATTTTTTTATTTGAATTGTTCGAATTGTATAATCATCAATTACTGACATCGGTAAACGGCCCAAAGCAATTTGATTATAATTCAATTCGTGACGATCATAAGTAGAAAGTTCATATTCTTCAGTCATTGATAAACAATTTGTTGGACAATATTCAATACAGTTACCACAAAAAATACAGATTCCGAAATCAATACTGTAATTAAGCAATCGTTTCTTTCGAATATCAGTTTCCAGTTTCCAATCAACAACGGGTAAATCTATAGGACATACACGAACACATACTTCACAAGCAATGCATTTATCAAATTCAAAATGGATTCGACCGCGGAAACGTTCCGATGTGATTAATTTTTCATAAGGATATTGAATAGTTACGGGTAAACGATTTGCGTGAGATAAGATAATCATGAAACTTTGACCAATGTACCTTGCAGCTCGGACTGTTTGTTGACCATAATTCATGAACCCTGTTACCATAAGGAACATATCGTAAATATCTATGAATATTTTTGTTTTATTTCTTTCTCTTATTTGAGACAAGTTATGAATATAGAAGATTAATCTTTTACAGTGAAAACAGTTGAGACGAAGTTGTTAATAATAGATTACCGAGAGAAATGGGTAAAAGAAATTTCCATCCAAGATTTAATAATTGATCCATTCGTAGCCTAGGCAAAGCCCATCTTGTTATGATAGAAAGGAATAAGAACAAATAAGTTTTAGCTAATGTAATAAAGAGACCAATTGTGGTTCCAAAAACTCCATATGTTTTATTTATTTCAAAAAACTCAGAAACGAGTATGTACGGAATAGAGATATTCGAACCGCCCAAGTAAAGAATTGTTACAAATAATGAAGAAATTAATAGGTTTAAATAGGAAGCAACGTAAAATAAACCAAATTTGATACCCGAATATTCTGTTTGATAACCCGCTACTAATTCTTCTTCCGCTTCTGGTAAATCAAAAGGTAATCTTTCACATTCTGCTAGCGAAGAAATTAGAAAAACGACGAAACCCATAGGTTGACGCCATAAATTCCATCCCCAAAAACCATATTTTGATTGCGCATCAACTATATCAACCGTACTTAAACTATTAGATAATCCTAGTCGATGATAACATTACTGTTATCATCTCTATTACAGAACCGTACATGAGATTTTCGCCTCATACGGCTCCTGGAAAGCCTTAAGTAAATCTAAGGACCGGGCCGATTATTTATCTTCTCTTGATATATCCCTAAGATAGATAAGATTCAAATCTATCGGACGGTTCTGAATTAGACCAATTCAATTCTGTCTGTTCTAATAAAAAATGAAATAAGAAAGAGAAATTTTAATAAAAGATACAAAGGGTACTTCTGAATTGATCTCATCCCTTAAAAATTTAAATTTGTTGAGTAATAACTGAATTCTTCAATAAAATACTCTTTTAGAATTATCAATAAACCCCGTCGTTTTCAATTACGAAAAAGAATTACACATTAGTTTCTTAATTATGACATGAATTCTATCTCCATGAATATGGATATAAGAAATCAAAAACGAAAAGGAGATAGCTTTTTCGTTTTTGATTTCTTGTGTTTTTTTCGTTCCTATTCTTCTTTTTTGTGCTATGAAAAAGGGACTTAATAAATCTTAAAGGATTTTTTCGTTCCTGATAGTAATTTATTTAATAAGTGGATGGGAGCATACTCTGGATCGGAATTGTGGGGAGTATTGCTTGATTTTTTCTACCAACTTAAAGCCCCAATTGGTATTCTTTTTCTATTATGCGTAAATTGTCTTTTGGATAATTTACAAAATCTGTGTTACTAATCCTTTGTGTATCTTGGTGTTTCTAACCATCCACTCATTTTTTTATTAACCCCTTATTTATGTTAATACATGTATGATAATTCATACAAATGGTAACTCAAACTCAATAAGGTTGGTCTTTTGAGCCCGCTTCAAAACAGGATGACTAATTATCCAATCTTGGGTTAAATGGCCTCTTCCGGTTATAATTTTATTTCACTTAATTCTTATACATAGAAAATGAGACTCAATATTTTTACTGCCATTTCAAATCATCATACTATCTTTTAACTTTAAGTCATATAGTATTCTTAAATTAGATTCAATAGAAGCTGTTTTATTTCACTCATATAACTATCAGATTTAGTTCTTCAATCCAAATTTGGAAAAAATAAGGATAATGAAGGTATCTATTCAATTTCTTTGACCCCTTTCCTATAAAGAAAGTACTATAAAGAAAGGAGCGTAGCAATAGCATAGCTTTTTCTGTTTCAACGAATCGCACGTAGAGATATTGATAAGACACATAGAGTTAATGGTATTTCATAACTAATCGATTGAGCAGCAGCTCGTAGACCACCCAAAAAGGAATATTTATTATTTGACCCATATCCTGACATAAGAAGTCCAATGGGAGCAATACTCGAAATAGCAATCCATAAAAAAACACCGATATTGAAATCGGATAAAACAAAGTTATAGCCAAAAGGAATTACTGAATAGCTTAGTAGAATTGATATGACTGATATGGATGGTCCGATACTGAATAAACGAATATCTCCCCTCGATGGAATAAGATTCTCTTTGAAAAGTAGTTTTGTTCCGTCTGCTAGAGCTTGAAGAACTCCAAAAGGACCCGCGTATTCGGGTCCAATACGCTGTTGTATCCCTGCAGATATTTCTCTTTCTAACCATACAATTGCTAGTACACCTATTGTGATTCCCAATACAAGAATAAAAATAGGTACAAGTACCCATAGAATTCCATAGACCTCTTTTAAAGATTCCAATCCGGAAAAAGAATTGATATCTTGGACTTCCGTTGTATCAATTATCATTTCAACGATCAACTTCTCCCATAATGATATCTATGCTACCTAGTATTGTCATAATATCAGCCAATTTCATTCTTTTAACTAATTGAGGAAGAATTTGCAAATTGATAAAACCCGGGGGACGAATTTTCCATCTCCAAGGAAAACCATTCTGATCCCCTATTAGAAAAATTCCTAATTCTCCCTTGGGAGCCTCAACTCTTACATAAAGTTCTTGTTTCGGCAATTCAAAAGTCGGAGACGGTTTTTTACCAATGAATCTATATTCAAAATCATTCCATTCTGGCTCCCTTTCTCTATCAAAACAGCGGATTTCTAAATTTTCATATGGCCCGCCGGGAATTCCTTCCAAAGCCTGTTGAATAATTTTTATGGATTCCACCATTTCACCAATTCGAACTAAATAACGAGCTAATGAATCTCCTTCTTTTTGCCATTGAACTTCCCAATCAAATTCCTCGTAACATTCATAATTATCAACTTTACGTAGATCCCATTGTATTCCGGAAGCCCGAAGCATCGGTCCTGATAAACCCCAATTTATTACTTCTTCTCTACCAACAACACCTACTCCCTCAACCCGTTCTAAAAAAATTGGATTTCGCGTAATAAGTTTTTGATATTCAACAACCCTTGTTAAAAAATAATTGCAGAAATCAAAACACTTATCTATCCAACCATGAGGTAGATCAGCCGCTACTCCCCCGATACGAAAAAAATTATGCATCATTCTCATACCTGTCGCAGCTTCAAATAGATCATATATTAATTCTCTTTCTCTAAAAATATAGAAGAAAGGGGTTTGTGCACCAATATCTGCCATAAAAGGTCCCAGCCATAGTAGATGAGAAGCTATACGACTTAACTCCAACATAATTACTCGGATATAGCTGGCTCTTTTTGGTACTTGAATATTTCCCAATTGTTCCGGTCCGTTTACGGTTATTGCTTCTGTGAACATAGTAGCTAAATAATCCCAACGTGTTACATAAGGCAGATATTGGATAATTGTTCGGTTTTCCGCAATTTTTTCCATTCCTCTGTGTAAATAACCCAATATCGGTTCACAATCAATAACATCTTCACCATCCAGAGTAACAATAAGTCGAAGAACACCATGCATTGATGGGTGGTGAGGCCCCATATTGACTATCATGAGATCTTTTCTTGTAGCTGGGACATTCATAGGTTGTTTTTCCTCGATTCATTCTTCCATGAATCGTTAAAAAAAGGTTCATCAAAATTCAAGATCTAATAAATCGAATAATTGAAAATGACTCGTGAAATTAACGAATTTGTGACTCTCGAATACCCAACCGATTTATTAATTTTTTATAACGTATTCTATTTTTCTTTGACAAATAAGACAGTAGTCGTTGCCGTTTTCCCAGAATTTTACGTAAACCTCTTTGAGATAAATAGTCTTTTGGGTGTAATTCAAAATGTGAAGTAAGTCTTCGTATCTTATTAGTGAAATTGAATACTTGAAATTCAACTGATCCGGGGTTTTCTTCTTCTTTTTTTTTTGAAATAACAGGTATAAATGAATTTTTTATCATAAAATAAAATGAAAGCTGTCCTCTCCCCCTCTTTTTTGATAGAGATTTTTAGATATTTTTATTGATCAGTAATAGTAATGACACTAATTTTGAATTTTGGAATATAAAAAATCTTAATTTACTTAAGAATTCTTAATTTCTTTTTTTTTCAAATCAAATTAATTATTATTATTAAATTAAGCAATTCAAATCGATATAAAAATACTATATTTATGGATAGTTAGAAAAATACTATATTTACGGATTCACAAAAAAAATTCTACTGTATACTTCAAATAAATACAGTATACTTCAAATAAAAATAAAACGATTTATTTTGTTGATTCATTTTTCGATCTAATGGATACATCATTGAATTAGTATCAATGCCACAATGCGTGTGCGCATTTATTTTATATATTTAAATATATTTTTATTTTTTTATATATATTATTGATTATATTATATATAATATAAATATATATATATATAATATAAAATTATATTATATATATATATTTTATATATATTTGTCTTCGCATAACAAACAGATAACAGATCTGTTATCAGATATGTTATGAAAAATAGAAGATAAATGCAGATTATCGAATTTTCAATCGCGGATACATATGTATCCTTACTATACTGAAACGGCTTCCATTATGGGTATCAAACCAATAGCGATTTATACAAGCTAAATCTTCTAATCGATAATTAGGCCAAAGAAATAATTTGAAATTCATTAGTTTTTTTTGTTCTCTATCAAGATCTTTATTTTTAGCCAAAACTTGACAGCAATTATTTATTTTATTCTCATTGTCAAATATTGTGTTTCTCTGCACACTATTTCTATTTCTAAGATTGAAACAAATTAGAATTCTCAATTCTCTCCGGCGTCTAGCGGACAAAAGATTTTCAGGAACAAGCAAATCATAATGATTTTTTTCTTTATTTTCTGTTATCTTTTGCTCTCTTGTTCTTGGAATGTATTTATCAAAATTCTTTCTATCAAGACGACTTTTTTCGGGGTTTCCTTGATTAATTTGGCGATTACTCTTATGAATCAATGAGAGTCTTGTGGTTTGATACATAAAAAATTGTTCATAGTTTTTTCTAGACAGGCGAACTGGTTCAACAAAAAATATTTTGTTTTCCATCAATTCTTTATCTACTCCCTCTCTTGTAAGAGTGAAATCCTTCTGATTCTTTTGAATCACCAAATAATCTAGACTTAGTTCTCCCCTTTGAATAGAGTCTATAACAAATTGTTTTTTCTTTTTCAAGTCAACCATGAGACAATATACTTGGATATTATTCATTATTCTTTCATCTAAGGAAGTATGAAAGTTCAAATGAAAACCCAAATACTTTGTTAGTATGAAAGCCAGTTCTATCCTTATATTTTTCCTGTATTCCTTTTTATTTATACTCTTATCAACCCTTTTGCTGTCTGATCTTTCATAATCTATTTCTTGATTTGAGAAATCTCTTTCTTGGTTTGAGAAAGATGATTTAAGATCGACTCGACTCGCGTATTCTTCTTTTGCTGGATTTCCTGTCTCTAACTCGAATTCAAGAGATTTTTTTTTTTTTGATGAGCTAAAAATATCATCTATTCTTTTTTTCTTTCCAGTAAAGTTTTTAGTTTTACTAACATTTTTTCCATAAAAATGGAAAAAAAGGAATTTGCTTGGTATGATCCAAGGATTATTCTTATATGCATCATATAACATCCAAAATTTCAAAAAGAACCAAAATTTTGGATTCGATATGGAACGATTTAATATTTCTACATTCATTTCCATCCAATCAAAATACTTTCTATCCATATTTTTTTCCATATCTATAACAGTATCTTCTGCTATATAATTGTTGATAGAGATATCGCCTGTTATATCCAAAAATTCTTTTTTCTGTGTGTTGTAATTATAAGAAATAGCTTGCTTTTTTTTTGCTTGGAATGGTGATCTATATCCATAAATATATGATTCTTTATTATCTGCATAATTAAGAAATTTATATGACAAAAGATCATATTTATATTGTTTTTTAATTTTAATTTTTTTTTTTAATTTGACTAAGTCTACTTGTTGTTTTTTGGAAAGAATTAATCGGGTTTTTTCATCTGAATCATATTTGGTTAAATCTTTATTTTGAGCCACACGATGTTCATTGATTCTATTTCTCCAGTTTTGTGGTACTAATCTAGACCATCTGCTCTGAGGTAAATCATATTGATAATGAACCTTTAACCAATTTGTCCATTGATTCATTACAGAATCGGGAAGGTTCTTATGTCTTAATTTGGAATGACATATTCCTTGTATTCTACAAAAATAATTCTTTATTTCATTCTTAAGAAAAAAAGATCTTCTATGAGATTCAAAAACAGATCTTAACTTATACTTATATGGGTTAATAACTTGGCTTTGTGATAATTTAAAAAAAACATATGCTTGTGACAAAGAAGATACATCACAAGAATTCGTTGAATTCGTAATATTACAAGATTTGTGTATAATCGACATAAATGGAATTATACTTTGATTTTGTTTATCAATTCTTTCCGCATTTGTTTTTTTATTGTAAATGGATTCATTTATCATTTTTTTTGTTGATTCAAGAAAAAGTTGTACATTGATCCTAGGAATACTAACGATATATAGAAAAATATCTATGTATACCCTTTCCATGAAAAATTTAAAAAAAGAATACGATTTACGGGTCAATCGAACATTTCTTCTTTTTAATATCTGTAAAATATTTTTTTGTAATTCGAATCTTTGAGCATCATAAGTTGTTTTGTTTGAATTAAAATTATTCTCGGAAGTTATAACATCCCCCATTTTTTCTATTTGGTTTATGATTGTCTTTGTTTTAACGTTAAGATCTTTTATCTTTTTTTCTGTCAATGAAGAATTTGTCCAATTAATAGATTGAATTACAACGGGTGATTCGTAAATCATTGGATTATTGTTACGGATTGTTGAATCTTTTTTGCTTTCACTCAATTCATCTATTTTTTTGAATCTAAATGGAATACTTTTAAGAATACTTTTGAAGGTCCATTTTCCTCTTTCTTTTGAGATGGTTAAATAACCTTTTTGTCTTTCATTTAAAACTTTTCGAACTAGAAAAAAACTATTTTTCAAATTTTTTTTCATTTTTTTTTTTACTATTTTAAAAATAGGATCAAAAAATGAAAATGGATTGGGGATATGATCAGCAAAGGGCGATTCCACTTGTGTTCCACAAATTGTTAAATAGCAAAAGCTCTTTTTTTTCACGTTTTTTTTTTCAGTGGATCGTACCTTAGCCTTAGATCTGTGCCAAGGTTTCAGACGAAAAGGAAATAAGATCCCTATCTGAAAACCCTCTGTTAACCAGTCTTTTGGAAATTCTTTTTCAGATAGTGGAACGCCATAAAAGGTGCATTTAATATGCATTTCTCTTTTCCAATCCCTAAAATCTTCTGACCATTCAGGAATTTGAAATAATAGTATACGAACGATATTTTTAGCTATTATCAATGAAGGTAATATAATATATTTTCTAAGAATCGATTGGGTTATTAATAACAAACTTCTAATTGGTCGACTATATCCATATAGAAAGCTATCCCAGATTTCTGCCGTTTCTCTAAGTGTTCTCTCGTCTTCTTCTTTTTGCGCCTCTTTCATCTCATTTTCTATCTTATCTTTCTTCTCATTTTCTCTCTCCTCTTTTATTTCATTTTCTTCTGTATAATCCGAAATTTCAAATTCTGTCTCTTTTTGCATCCAATTTTTGGACATAAAAAAGATTTTCATTGATTCGAAAATATCATCAAAAGAAAAGAACGAGAATCGCTTTTTGTCCAAAAAAAGGGGGGAGTGGGGATTTTTTTGAGAGATTTTCCAAGTCACTGTTTTACGCCTTTGAGCGCGTATAGATCCTCTGATTATTTCTCGGCAAAAATCCGGTTCGCGTAAATAATGTAGTAAAGCTACTTCAGTTTTTTTTTTTTCAGTATTTTCAATAATACTAGGACGACTACCCTCATTCTCATACTCCGAGTCTGTAGTAAAAAAAATTCTGGGTTCGGCTTCTCTGGAACGAATCTGAGCATTCTTTGCTGTTCTTGCCATCAGTTGCTCCAATTCGTCGATTAAATTGTATGACCATCGAGGAACTTTTTTACTTATTTCGTTTATTCCAATAGATTTTTTTCTATTTAAAATTGTTTGATCGTTCAGATCAGTTCTAATTGCGTCGAATAAGAATTTTTTTTTTCTTTTTTTTTCTTCGAAATACATTTTTACTTGTTCATGTTCTGGAAATAAAAAAAGTCCGTCAAAATTCAAACTTGATACTGATTTTTCCGAAAATTTACTGATTAAGTTAAAAAAAAAACCAATTTCAGTTAATAATGATTTTCTATCAAATGGATCTATTTTCTGTTTAAATTCCTGATAATTACTATTAGTATAAAGAAGGATACCATGAATCTTATTTATCAAAGTGTAATTTGTTGTGTAAGTTTCATCTTTAATTGATGGTGAAAAGCATTTTTGAATTTGTCCACGAAAGCGTCCATTCAAGAAAGGATCATATATTTTGGTTAAGTATTTTGTTTTCGTATCATCATTACACAATCTAATTCGGTTTTCGAATACATCTAGAGGACGAAATTCCTTATCTAGAGCTTTTGCCCTTTTAAAAAATTCATTGCTTAGTTTCTTTATTTTTTCTTTATTAGTGGATCTCCAAGAATTAGACAATTCATTATAGTAGATTTTATCTCTTGTGAAGAGATCCATTTTTTTTTCCATGATTTTCAGAAAAGTTGATAAATTGGGTGGATACGTGAAAGATATTCTCTCTTTTCCATCACTTTGACATATATGAAAAAAAAATTGTGAATTTTCATTTCTTACGACATTTTCAAATCGATCATTTTTTATATATCGCAATGGACGAATCCATCGTTGATAATCGAAAAGAATAGTTACAAGAGGTTTTTGAAATCCTAAGAGATCATTCTCTTTCTCTATTTTGTCCAAATTCTTATCTTTTTTCGAAAAAAGATAAGGAGAAAGATCTTCTTCGATGTATCTTTTTTGTTCTTGTTTAGTTCCTGCCGTTTCCGAATTTCTTTCAACATCGATTTTTCCAATTTCACTCTTTTCTTGAATTTCTCGCATTTCCTGAGTAAAAAAATAAGGAAGCGGTAGTCTGCCTAAATAGTATAAACAGGTAATAAATAAGGAAAGAACAAATATTTGAAACATAGAATTTCTAAATTCTGCCATAAAGCGCTTATTAGATCGAATAGGTACATTCGATTTTATCGAATTATTTTGCCGTATCCAGCCTAATATCAATCCAATCCCTTTCATCAAAAAGATGTGACCAATTAACCAACCAACAAAACTACTTGTTAAGAATAACAATTTATTGTTGCATCGAAAGAGATAAACGTTCACTAATCTTATTAAGATTGAACTTGGAAAAAAAAAAGGATTTAATAACTGAAAAAGAAGATTGTTAAGGAATACTCTTTGAATACTAAAATTACGTATTGATTTTGGATTCTTGTATCGATTCAAAAAGTGTTTGGAATTTTTGTCAAAGAAATGAAATAACAGATACGGTAGAGTTATGACAGTTATTGTATGAGGTCTACCCAATGCTAGATGCAAGGGCGCATAATAAATCGATATGAACATCATGAGCTGTCCCGTAATAAACCCAGTTGTTGCTGATACTTTCTTCTCGGTTCCTTCTTCCATCACCCGAGTTCGAAGAAGGAAGAGATAAGAGGGCCCTATCGAGAATGTGGTTAGAAATCCATAATAGAGTCCAACCACAACGACCGAATTCATTATTTTCGGGCATAAAGATACTATATCTAGCACAAAAGATTGAAAAATCATTGTTAACTTCTCCTTTTGTTTGTTTTCTCTCTTTTTGTTTATTTTCTATTGCATTTTTTTGATTATTATTATATAATGATAATGATTTGATTATTGATTATTATATAATGTATTTTATAATGATAAAGATTTGATTATTATATTATTATATAATTTATTTTATAATGAATTTGATTATTATAGAATTTATTTGATAATGAATTTGATTATTATAGAATTTATTTGATAATGATTATCATAATGATTTTTCAACTATCTATTTCTATAGATATCGAAATACAAAGAGATAGACTGGAAACGACATCTCTTATCTCAATGACACCAAAGATGGGGATATTCAATGAATGGAATTAGTATATGGATAGAATATAATGAATATAGAACCACTTTGAGGTGCCCTATGAAATGAAGCATGGAACGGAACCACTACGAAGAAGTTCGACGGGTTACAAAAAAGGAAACTTCGAGCTCATATTGGTGATGGGTTAAGAACAGGAATAGAACTCTATGAGATCGAATTTACCAGTGTTCCTCAGTAGCTCAGTGGTAGAGCGGTCGGCTGTTAACCGATTGGTCGTAGGTTCAAGTCCTACTTGGGGAGATTTGATTAATTCCGAATTAAATTAAAGAATTCGGAATGAAACGGTTTTCTTTGACCGTTAAGTAAGAGTAGGTAACTCGTTGCCCCTGTCTTTGTTTCTATTGCATTGTATCTCATCGTATTCCATTCTGTTCTGTGATATTTGAGAATAGCCGTCAATAC